ATTGGTCTGAGCAAGATACGACTTATTTGAAATGAATTGAATGAACACTTCATTTATAAAAATAGAAAAAGAAATGTTTCCGCGGATTCTAGAGTGCCTTTCCGCATCAATTGTAAATTCTTGCTTGATGAGATTCGTGGTCAATTCGGATGAATATTTCAGGATAGATATTACCTCTCTTTTTCCCTTTTCAAACAAATCGAAATGATTGAAGTTTTACTATTTGGAATCGTGTTAGGTCTAATTCCGATTACTTTGGCTGGATTATTCGTAACTGCATATTTACAATACAGACGCAGCGATCAGTTGGACCTTTGATTAAGTAACATTAACATCTCATTTTTTGATTGACCTCCTGCGGACTCAAAAAAGGAGGAGGTCGAATTCAGGTTGCTGTTCAAGTTAGTGAAGTTATTTCACTCGAATTCGACCTAAGAAGAACAGAATCGCGCTCTGTAGGATTTGAACCCACGACATCGGGTTTTGGAGACCCACGTTCTACCGAACTGAACTAAGAGCGCTGTCTTATCACCATCGATAAGACCGCAAAGAAAAGGATTCTTTTTGTACCCCCCCCCCCAGACCTTGTATACATAGTATCATAAACGGAAAGACTCTGTATGTCCAAATGAAATCGATCTCAACGGACCCCTCGTTACTGCCCATAGGAGAAAGAATAGGTAGGGATGACAGGATTTGAACCCGTGACATTTTGTACCCAAAACAAACGCGCTACCAAGCTGCGCTACATCCCTTTCAATTGGTATACAGTGTCATTGTATAGAATCCCTGTCTTGTTTTCCACATCATTATTTCCCCATTGAGATACAATCTATCTTGACATTTCTTCTTTTTGGTCTCATAGAACGCGTATAACCTATAAAATATTATAAATATTATTATAAATATAAATAATTATATGCATATTAAAAACAAAAGAATTCGATTCTATAGATAGATAGATATGAAATAGATAGATATGGAAACCTAACGTATAAATAAATGAATACTTATCAGTAATACTCAGGAGGTGTGGGACGCCCTTTATCCGTTTTAAGGAAAGGGAAATCTTAGTGTTATTGACATTGACCAGGTCGTGGTATATATCCGTTTTTGTTAGGGATTCCGCGTACAAATAAAATACAAGCGATCCTTAACGACATATGCATCTGATCATATATGTATTCCAATAAAGAAGGAGGATTTTCAATGCGCGATCTAAAAACATATCTCTCCGCGGCACCTGTGCTAAGTACTCTATGGTTCGGGTCTTTAGCGGGTCTATTGATAGAGATCAATCGTTTCTTTCCGGATGCGTTGACATTCCCCTTTTTTCATTCTAGTTATTGACATGGGAACGGATGAAGAAGATTAGCGATACAATAAATTATCTGTGACTAAGACCTCTTCCTCTCTCTCTTTCTTTGTTTTCTTATTTTGTTCCATTTTTTGAGGATAAAGAAAGGAGGACAGAAAAAGAATCAAAGTGGATTCAACCTCAGCGAAACTCGCGGTTAGGCTCGAATTCATAGAGGGAGTACGAAAATCGAAATAATGGGTCTAGGGTAAAAAAAGCATACAAGATACTTAAATGAAATACTCTACTGGGATTCGAAATAATTGAGAGTTCAAAATCATTGTATTACTTCTTTACTCTATTGATACTCTATTGATTGCAACGAAATCGTTCCTAATCAGATTTCGGGTTAGCAACTTCTATTTTTTTCCTTTTTTTTTTTCTTCGTTTCGGATTGAAAATAGAAGAGTTGAGTGAATCCAAAATTCAAAGGAGGTTCATGGCCAAGGGTAAAGATGTCAGAGTCAGAGTTATTTTGGAATGTACCAGTTGTGTCCGAAACAGTGTTAATAAGGAATCGCCGGGCATTTCCAGATATATTACTCAAAAGAATCGACACAAGACACCTAGTCGATTGGAATTGAGAAAATTCTGCCCCTATTGTTACAAGCATACAATTCATGGGGAGATAACGGAATAGCTCGAACCGAACTGCCACCTTTCCCAGTAACAAGAACAAATTACATAACATATAATAATAATATATATAAATATAAAGAAATCAAATCCTATTTCGGTCGGATCCCAAATTCGAATTCAAAAATAGGATTTTAGAGATAAGGACTAAATAAACCATGGATAAATCTAAGCGACCCTTTCTGAAATCCAAGCGACCCTTTCTGAAATCCAAGCGACCCTTTCTGAAATCTAAGCGACCCTTTCTGAAATCCAAGAAACCCTTTCTGAAATCGAAATCCAAGCAATCTTTTCGTAGGCGTTTGCCCCCAATTGGAGCGGGGGATCGAATTGATTATAGAAATATGAGTTTAATTAGTCACTTTCTTAGTGAACAAGGAAAAATATTATCTAGACGAGTGAATCGATTGACCTTGAAACAACAACGATTAATTACGCTTGCTATAAAACAAGCTCGTATTTTAGCTTTGTTACCTTTTCTTACTAAGGATAAGGGGAAACCGTTTGAAAGAACCAAGTCAATCCCTAGGACTAAAGGTCCTAGAACCGGAAAAAAAAGAGGCCTACGGCCACAATGGAATAAAACAGAAACACAATGGAATAAAACACAATGGAATAAAACTTCCAGGAATAAAAATTCCAATCTCCAACCCAACTAGGGTTGATGTTTTGTTCGAAAAATGAGAGAACCCAGATTGGATTGTCACGTCGGAAGAAACAAAAAAGAATCCGAATCGGGGAAGAAAAAGAAGAAATATTTCATTTTTTTTTTAGTGAATCGTGTTCGTTCATTTTGACTACCTTATCCTATTAATTGATACTCTACCTTCCCGGAGTTCATTCTCCGGGGAACTTCGTTTAAACCCTTCCCTTCAAAATCAAAATGAATGATCTCATTGGAAATCATGGAAAGACAATTTCGATTTGATATAGCGATTTGTGCTAGTATTTTACGATTAAGAAGCAATTGCTTCTTGTGCAGATTGTGTATAAATATACTATAACTATAGAATACCTTAATCTCACGAATTACTGCATTTATACGAGTGATCCACAAACGGCGAAAATCTCTCTTTTTCCTGCCCCTATCCCGATGAGCAGAACCCAAAGCTCTCGTTTTCTGTTGAGTCATAGCTCGAGTAAGTCTTGAATGAGCCCCTCGAAAAGTTGATGAAAATAGGCGCATTTTTGTTCTACGTCTCCGAGCTATATATCCTCGTCTAATTCTGGTCATTGAATCCAATTCAACTTTGATGAATAACTAATTGCCTTCTTTTCTTTCAGTCATTCTTTTCCCCCCCTCCCGGTCTATTAATAACAAAACGGATTCTTCCGATGTATAAAAAAAAATTCCAATGGCTTTTGCTACGATGACCTTCCCAGCCACGATTTTTTCCAGGCATTTCACCTCGAAATAAGAAATTAGATTGATCAAAAAACTCGTCAAAGTCAATTTAAGTAATAAATATAAATGAATAAAAAATAGTGGGTTCCATCGTTTCTATGGTTACTTTTTAAACGGTGAGGTCCTTTCTATACACCGGAGCCCCTTCCTTAATTTAGTAACTTGTATAGTTCACACTCTTTGGCTCTACCCATGAATTATCCAGTAATAGGTCTTTTCACACTAAGATCTACCTATACAGTAACGGCATTTCATTATGAAGGTTGGTTAGGTAGCTGACCCTGTGAGTCCGTTCTTGCAAGAGTAGGAGCATCATTTTTATGCTTCTTAAATAAGATTTCCCCCGCTTAATGGATAACCATTTGCTACCAATGGGGAATTGCTTCTCATCTCCAATTGAGGTGATCGGATTTGTACCAATGGAAACCATAAATTTCATACACAACAAAGGTCTTTTTTTTAGACAGTGAATGGAGTTCTTCGACTCTATCCTATTCATTGGTACTGATCTTTGATACTGTAAAAAAAAAAATTGTTTCCTTTCTTTTGGTCCAGTTCATGATCTGAACGAGTCGCACATACACCCTAGTACATGTTCCTCGACGCTGAGGACATCCCCGAAGAGCGCGGGCTTTTTTGCCCTTTCTGATTGGCTGTCTTGTGTTTCTAATAAGTTGTTTAATAGTTGGCATGCTGAATCATATATAGAATGGGCTGGTTTAGATAGATCCTAACCGGATGATTCTAATTGGAGACTTGACCCGTTTACCTCGGTAAAAAGAAGGAAACTAACAAATTCTAGTTAATTCTAATTCTTTAGGGTATTCGAAAGGTTTAAGTAGTTCGAAAGGAAAAACCTCCAAAAACATATTTTCCCTTTCTTCCATTTCCCTTTCTTCCATTTCCATTTCTTCCATTTCCATTTCTTCCATTTCCATTTCTTCCATTTCCATTTCTTCCATTTCCCTTTCTTCCATTTCCCTTTCTTCCATTTCCATTTCTTCCGGTTCCCTTTCTTCCGTTTCCCTTTCTTCCGTTTCCCTTTCTTCCATTTCGCTTTCTTCCGGTTCCCTTTCTTCCGTTTCCCTTTCTTCCGTTTCCCTTTCTTCCGTTTCCCTTTCTTCCGTTTCCCTTTCTTCCATTTCCTTTTGACGACGCCTCTGACCCAGCCTTAGCCCTCCAAGATCAACCCCTACAGCATCCACAATTCCATGAATTTTGGCTTCTGTTGGTGTCAGAAACTCATCCCGTTCCAGGTCAAAAGCTACAACCCAAGAGAATTGTCCTGTTCTTTGGCTATAAAGCCTTATGACGGTTTCGCGGAGAGATAGTACTTCATCCGTATCCGGGGTCAACATAGATCCCTCAAGATAAGAACTAAGAGGTTGGTGAAGCAATACCCTAATGATATAACATCATGAATGATTCCTCTATGTCGCACGATTTGGTGAAGGAAAGAGGTAAGGTAACAAATTATAAGAACAAAAAGAGAGAGTTGAGCAACCGTACAGGCATCGTTTGTCCATTGCATACGGCTCCACGATGGAATTCACTTTTCACTTCCATTGAATGAAGAAAGAGAAAAATAGGATCTCTAAGACCCGAGGATCGTTCAATGATCCATTTACCACCCTTCCCCTCGAGAGAATTTAAAAATAGTATAGTAATACTATAGATAGTACTATGATGGCTCCGTTGCTTTATCTATTTTTCTCGTCTGCGATTCAGCAATCCCAAAGTTTCTTTTTGATTTGATCAACTAAGGAAAAATGATCGTGTTTTTTGTTTCATTTTCAAAATCTCTCATACACTAAATAGTGGAAAGGGACTTAGGGTGTCAAAACCAAAAAGTTTGTGACGCTGAAATGGATCCCCGATAGATAAGATCCAATCGGAAATGCCTTTTGTTTCATACCACTCTCTCGATACAGAATCTCATCGTATGAAAAAACAATAATTGCTCCTATCGAATTCGAAGTGCCATGCTATTATTACTTATTATTTTATTCATATTCCAGATGGCGAAGGCATAGTCTTCGTTTTTCTCTCAAATAAAAAAAAATGCATTGGCACGAACCGAACCGTGAGGGAATGCTAGACGTTCGCTAAATTCTCCTGCGGACAAGACCAAGGATCCCATTGAATAGGCCCTCCCTATGCTTATTGTATGTACATATGGTGGCACACCTCGTATCATATCAAAGATAGCTAGTCCGCACACTACCCATCCGCCGGGACAGTTTATAAACAAAAACTGCTCCCAGGTCTTATCTGCTCTAGTGAGATATACCATGAGACTCAAAATGGTATTCGCGAGCTCCCAGTCAAGCTTTGCGCCTAAAAATAGGGCTCTTTCTAGATGAAGTCGGTTGATTAGGACAAAATTGTACCCCTTAGGAACCATACACGCACTTTTGGGTGCATACGGTTCAAAAAATTGCAAAAAAAAAAATCAATGTGTAAATTCCAGCCCTTTTCATTGTTTCATAGCAGGATTTTTCGAATTCCTAACGAGCGTACTTTTTTTTTTCTTCCATTTTTCAAGCAAGCTAAGTTTTGGCTCACTTCCCCCCAAAAAAGAATTCATTCAAATTGTAGAACTCATTTTTCATTGATGTTTTGTTTTATTTCACCGAAATTATAATTCGATTTTAAATTGAAATTATGGTGTCATTTTCTTGTTACTGAATGGGCTTCTTCCATTCTTTTAGGTTTAGGCTCTACTCCGGGTAAAGATCTACCCGACCTCGATTGGCACATCTAGGACAACTGACTCCCATTTTTTTTGATTTCCTGTCTTCCGCTAAATATTCGATGGAGTCATAGTCTATATGACTCCATCGAATATTTGGCGGTTTGCAATCGCCTCTACGGTCTAATAAATAAGAAATAGGAATCTTTTAGGTTATGATACAAACGGTAATTATACCTATTCCTATTTGACCAATTGGGTGTTTTATGAGCGGAGCCTGGATACTTCCTTTTAGTGGTCCAACCAAGCCAACCATAAATTCTTCCATTCTAATTGAAAATAGTAATATGGATCTCCCAATGGATCTAATTTTCAGTTCACGCTTTCAATTCTTGATGGTTCAATCACTCGTTTTTGAGCGAAAGAGAGGATATCTCGATCGGGGAAGAGAACGGGGAAATCCCATAGGACCCAATATGTCTGACAAGTCGCACTATAAGTCCACCCACGTTGCCTCTTCGTCGTCAGGAATTAGAAAAGCTACTTTTGGAACACCAACTGGCATAAAATTAAAAGAGAAACGAAGGATCCTTGCGGTGACTTTACTATGCGAAAGCGTATTCATTTCTAGTTTTCATTTTTGGAATTCATTTCTAGTTTTCATTTTTAGAATTCATTTCTAGTTTTCATTTTTAGAATAGTATATATTACTCGAAAATAAATACGCAATTTTGTTATTAATTTAGTTATAAAATAGATATAATATATATATATTCTTTTATAAAATATAGATTATATATATATATCTATTTTCATATAGAATCTATTTTTTATAGGACAGAAAGTTTTTCTAAGTAAATATGAGCGAGACGGGCATATGCGGAAAAGTCCGTCCAATTTTCTTTTTGAATGAAACTATCTATATCTATTTCCCATCCTATCTGCATCGCAAATTTAGGTCAATCCGCATGTTATTGACGCTGGTTTTTGGAAAAAAAAGGAAGGATAGAGGCTTCAAATTCAAAATTCAAAAAGGTTAAAAATTAGAAACAAGGATCATAACACTTTTAAACAGAAGCAGAAGATTCTTAAAGAAACAAGATTTATTCTGATAGAATCGGAGGGCTCTGGGACGGAAGGATTCGAACCTTCGAGTAGCGAGTCCAAAACCCGTTGCCTTACCACTCGGCCACGCCCCATTTAGGCTTCTATTTCATACTAAGAAAAAATAATATTCTTATTGGTTATTCGTCAATTTCCGCTCAAATCTCTATGAAATAGGTTAGATTATTGCTAGGATTTGACACGTGGAGTTGTAGAATCCAACTGAATTTATTGATCATTACATATAATTCAATTAAGATAATGTATGAAAGTATGACTCCTTCTACTCTCGTTTGAGAATTGAAGGCTTTTTGATTGGGTGATGCAAAGAAAAAGAAAGATTTTTGGTGTACCTTATTACTTTACTTTCTTTTTTTCCTTCTATCACTCAATCAAAATACAATTATCTCCAAGTATCTCCAAGAAGGAAATGTTTGTTATGCTGAATCTCTTTAGTTTGATCTGTATCTGTCTTAATTCTGCCCTTCATTCAATTAGTTTTGTTTTCGCTAAATTGCCTGAGGCTTACGCTTTTTTTAATCCAATCGTAGATGTTATGCCAGTCATACCTGTGCTCTTTTTGCTCTTAGCCCTTGTTTGGCAAGCTGCTGTAAGTTTTCGATGAGATCTTTACTACTGTCTTACAAACATTCCTAATTTTTTAGGAGAAAAAAGATTCTAATAATTGATAAGATCAGATAAGTCTTACATTATGAACCCTTGATTCACACATAGAAATTTTTGGATGGCCTATTCCTCATTCTTACCTTCTACTTCCAGTGACCGAGGACCCTATTAGTATTAATTAGGGTCCCCTACAATCACAATATATAGAGAGAGAGAGATGGGGCATGAAAGAGAATTTTGGTGAAAGAATCTTATTACAAATGCATTTCTGAAAATGACTTTCTTTTGTAGAAAGCACTTCATTTCTTGGTGTCAAACAAAATAGGATATGCGGTCTAAAAATGGATAATCTATTCCCCTTTTTCCAAAAAAGATCTTGGAGATTTTGTAATGCTTACTCTCAAACTCTTCGTTTACACAGTAGTGATATTCTTTGTTTCTCTCTTCATCTTCGGATTCCTATCTAATGATCCAGGACGTAATCCTGGGCGTGAGGAATAAAAAAAGGGAGTTTTTCCTTGCTCGATTTCGGAATTTTGTTATGATTTTCTCTATTCCAGACATTGAACTATGATAAAATCAGAGAAAATGGCTCGGGTTTTTTATTTGGAAAGGCAAATATAAAGTCATCAGAGGAGGCGGAAAGAGAGGGATTCGAACCCTCGGTACGAAGGAGTCGTACAACGGATTAGCAATCCGCCGCTTTCGTCCACTCAGCCATCTCTCCCAATTGAAAAAGGAGAATTACTCTGGTATGATTATGCATGAAGTAAAAAATTTAGTCTTTCTTTTTTATTCTATACTATAGAGACTCATTAGATCCTAATTTAGATAGAGATTCATTTTATTAGTAATTCCATTCGAATTCCATTTCGATACCGAGGAGATTTCCCATAGAAAAAAAGGAAAGAACCCTTCTTTCGTCTGAAAGATTTTTTTATCCCCCGGCCTGGCTAGGTACTGACCAGGCCAGGCCATTTCTTTCTTGTTTTATTTCAATGAATCATAGATCCAATGATTTTTTATTGGATTTGAAAAAAAAAAAATGATAATGATATCGAAGTAGGAAATCTTTATAAATGAAACATTTTTCATGATTCTTTCTGAATCCCTGGTACTCGAAGAAATGTGAGATTGGTGAATTTCTTCTATCGAGTTACTTCCGCCCGGCTCATTGAACTCATTTCTTTGGTTAATGGCTTAGATTCATTCTGTTCCCCTTTTGGGAGAAAGATCCTTTTTTTTCTTTTGTTTCGTTGTTTTTAGTTTCATTGTTCGAGAACGAATTGGATCTTTCATGATTGATTATCTTCAACAATCTGTAATCTGTTAAAGATGCAGATTTCAGAAGAACTTGTTTCTTCGTCTTCTTTCGAAATTGTTTCATTCATACAATCAAATATGATGTGAATTCACTAATTCAATTGAATCCTAAGACTTCTCTAGCCAGATAAATGCTTACCCGTCCATATAGAAAAAGAAAGTCTCAAGTATAGATTGCTATGGACCGATTGAGCCAATGACTATTCATGATTCCATATTGAATCAATTCCATACGGGTTTCAAACAAGAGGGATGTTATGGTAAAACTTCGTTTAAAACGATGTGGTAGAAAGCAACGTGCGACTTGAAGGACATGATCGTCTGTGGACTCTTACATCCACCATTTTTTATAGGAATAAAGATGCTCTTGGCTCGACATAGTTTGTTCTGTTCCACGAGACCAACCCCTTTTGCTGGGTTGTAAATAGTACCTGATGGAGCTCGAGCAGAAAGTAAAGTATTTATTCATTTCTCAGGGACAAGGGTCTAGGGTTAGTGTCAATCAATAAGTTGGAACAACTTCGTAAGTATATCTTCAATATAGAAATCGAAAACATCCAAATTCAACAAAAGTTTCGAGGAAATTTTGTTGGAATTGAGAAAACTATTTCGATTTCGATCACAAGTCTATCCCACGGGAATCAACCGTTCGTATGATTCTTCGCTAGAAAGAAATCGCAAAAGGTACGTTGCTGCCATTTTGAAACGATTAAAGATCACCGAAGTAATGTCTAAACCCAATGATTCAAAGCAAAGATAAAGGATCCCGGAACAAGAAAACACCATTTTCAATTGTCTCAATCATTGGAACCAGGAATCAAAAAAAAAGGGATTCTAAACGAGACAAACAAAAGGGTTTAGAGACAGCTCAATAAATGAAATGACTACGTCTAAGGATTTTCCTTTTAGCTCTTTGAGAATTAGACAACTTGAGTTATGAGTACGAATGATTTTTCTTTTCTTTTTCGGGACGGAAGAAAAAAAAACGAATCAAAGCAGAGTAATGAATTTGAGAATTTTATAGATTTATTTGGAACTATATAATTCAAATCATTCTTTCTCGAGCCGTACGAGGAGAAAACCTCCTATACGTTTCTAGGGGGGGGACATTGTTCATCTATATCTATCCCAATGAGCCATCTATCGAATCGTTGCAATTGATGTTCGATCCCGAAGAGAAGGAAGAGATCTCGGGAAAGTGGGTTTTTACGATCCGATAAAGAATCAAACCTATTCAAATGTTCCTGCTATTCTATTTTTCCTTGAAAGGGGTGCTCAACCCACAGGAATTGTTCATGATATTTCAAAGAAAGGGATAGTTAAGGAACTTCGGGTTAATTAAACGAACTAAAAGGAATGAAAAAAGTAGGGAAAGGGGGGACATCCTATGTGAGTATTGTGTCATTTTTTCTTTCTTATTCCCCCCTTTCTTGCTCTATTCATACCTATTTACGATTAGATTGATCCCATACAATCCCATATTCTATTTATAGATTATACAAAATAAAAAAGAATTATAGAAAATAAAAAATAACGACAAAAATATCTTTTGATCTGAGACAGATAGAAAAATAGAAAAAAATAGAGGAAATTACAATCACAGGATCCATTAAATTAGAAATTATGGGATTACTCTAAATCGGGCGGCTTTCGTTGGGATTCTGCGAACAAACAAGGGGTCCAAGCTTAGTTATTGCACCTTTAGTTATATTAAAATAAAGCCGAAACCTTTCCTACTTATTCTTTCTTTTTTTCTTTGGCCATCCAGACTTACTTTCCTATCTTTATTATCTATGTAGATTCTCTATGTAACGCCAATCCAACACAAGTCTTTTTTTTTGATTTTATTGAAATTCCATTTTTTTGTTTTCAACGTTCATATTGACAATAGTGTATTGAACAAATATAATTGGGTCGTGGATAAATAGATCGATTTATCCACGTCCCATAAGTTTGGTTTTTAATTGACTTCATGCAATGCAAATGATGTGTTCCTTGGATTCGCTGTGACACAAGAGGTCTCCTCTGAAACGGAAAGAGGTCGATCTATTTTCTATATTTATCGGGTAATTGATTCTATTTTCATTTGATCTGTTCAGTTTTACGTTTATAAATCGAATCGACCAGAAAATTCTTTTTTGAGATTTGGTTGTTAGTTCCATTTTGTTGATGGGGTCGTGCAATCCAATATCCTATCTCTTTCTTTTTTTATTTCTTTTGATTCCGGTCGTATCTACACATACTAAATTACCTTATTCGGGTTGCTAACTCAACGGTAGAGTACTCGGCTTTTAAGTGCGCCTAGAATCTTTTACACATTTGGATGAAGCAACGGATTCGTACATACCATTGGTAGAGTTTGTAAGACCACGACTGATCCTGAAAGGGGGTGAGTGGAAAAAGCAGCATGTCGTATCAATGTAAAACTCTGAGAATACTTGATCCTTAACGGATCGGTACAAAATCTATATATATATTTGATTCTTGTAGCGGGACAAAAGAAATTCACGGTTGGGTCGATTGAATAAATGGATAGAGCCCTCTGGCTCCAATTATAGGGAAGCAAAAAGCAACGAGCTTCTGTTCTGAATTCGAATGATTACCCGATCTAATTAGACGTTAAAAAAGGATTAGTGCCTGGTGCGGGAAAAGGTTCTCCCATAAGTGGATTATCCATTTTTTTTTTTTTATGAATCCTAACTATTTCTACCATACATTATATTATGTATGTATAAAATGTATGGAGTGGAGACTCATGTGTATTAGAAACGGTATATTGATAAAGATAAATTATTCCAAAGTCAAAAGAGCGATCGGGTTGCAACAATAAAGGATTTCGAACCATCTCGGTATTCTCTAACGAACACAAACCAATTGGATGGAAAAAGAGAGGATCTATTGATTAGCTTATTTGTCGTCGCCGAGGTATTTTTTCTTTTCTTACTATATACCCCGTTTTGACTGTATCGTACTATGTATCATTTGCTAACCCAATAAACCCTTTGCTTTTGTTTCAAATCGAATTTCAAATGGAGGAATTACAAGGATATTTAGAAATGGATAGATCTCAGCAACAAGACTTCCTCTATCCACTTCTTTTTCAGGAGTCTCTTTATGCACTTGCTCATGATCATGGTTTAAAGGGATCCATTCCTTACGAACCCGTGGAAAATTTAGGTTCTGACAAGAAATCCAGTTCACTGCTTGTGAAACGTTTAATTACTCGAATGTATCAACAGAAGTTTTTGATTCTTTCGGCTAATGCTTTTAACAAAAAAAATTTGTTTGGGCACAACAAACACTTTTATTATCAAATGGTATCTGCAGGATTTGCAGTCATTTTGGAAATGAAATTC